CTTCCTCTAAGTCCTCGAATTGAGGCAAAAAGAAGGTTTACTCAAACATTAATCGGTCGTGTATTAGCAAACGATATTTATATGGGTCCGCGATGCATTGCGGTTCGAAATCAAGATATTGGGGTTGGCCTTGTCAATCAACTCATAACCTTCCAAACAAAGCAAATATCTGTTAGAACTCCCCTTACTTGTAGGAGTACGTCTTGGATCTGTCGATTATGTTATGGTCGAAGTACTACTCACGGCGACTTAGTCGAATTAGGGGAAGCTGTAGGTATTATTGCGGGTCAATCCATTGGAGAACCGGGGACTCAACTAACATTAAGAACCTTTCATACCGGTGGAGTATTCACAGGAGGTACTGCAAAATATGTACGAGCCCCTTTCAACGGAACAATCAAATTCAATGAGGACTTGGTTCATCCCACACGGACACGCCATGGGCAGCCCGCTTTTCTATGTTATATAGATTTGTATTTAACTATTGAGAGTGAAGCTATTATACATAGCGTGCCTATTCCACCAAAAAGTTTTCTTTTAGTTCAAAACGATCAATATGTAGAATCAGAACAAGTAATTGCCGAGATTTGCGCGGGAACATCCACTTGTCTTTTTAAAGATAGAGTTCGAAAACATATTTATTCTGAATCATCGGGAGAAATGCACTGGAGTACCGACGTGTACCATGCACACAAATCTCCTTATAGTAATGTTCATATATTACCAAAAACAAGTCATTTATGGATATTATTAGGGGATTTATGTGGATCCGGTCCAGTTCTTTTTTCGATGTACAAGGATCAAGATCAAATGAGCAGTCATTCTCTTTCTGTCCAAGGCAGATATACGCCTAGCCTTTCCGTGAATAATGATCAATTGAGACACAAATTCTTTCCTTTGAGTCCTTATGACCAAAATGGGACAAGGGGGGGTAGGATCCCGATTCCTAATTATTCAGAACTGACTCGAAGTCTATCGACTGCTCTACTATATCCTGCTATTCTCCACGAGAATTTGGAGTTATTCGCGAAGAAGCGAAGAAATAGATTTCTCCTGCCATTCCAATCCATACATCGACGAAAAAACGAACGAATACTCTTTTCTGACATCTCGATTAAAAGACCCAGAAATTCTATTTTGCGTAGAAAGAGCATTCTTGCTTCTTTCGATGATCCTCGATACAAAATCAGTCTTTCGGGAATTGCGAAATATGGTGAGGTGTATTCAATCGTCAACAACGAGTATTTCATCCACGAGCGAGAAGTCGAAGACTTGGAGCCAGACGACAAGTGGGAAGACAAAGACACATGGGAGTTTTTCTTGAAAAATCTCGAAAAAAAGAAAAAGAAAAAGAAAAAAAAAGTTTTCGACTACTATGGAGGAGTCGAAGAATTGCAGCCAAAAGAACCAGGGAGGGTGAAGGTGGATCCGCTTTTTTTCATTCCCGAAGAAGTGTATATTTTATCCAAAAAAGATCCCTTAAGGGTACGGAACAATAGTATCATTGGAATAAATACAAAAATTACTTTAAAAAAAAGAAGCCGAGTAGGCGGATTGGTACGAGTTTATATAAAAAAAGGAAAAGACGGTTGGATTAAAGTGAAAATCTTTTCTGGAGATATCTCTTTTACGGGGAAGATATCTAAAAGGAAGAAATATAAAAGGAAGAGATCTAAAATATCTATAGCCAAAGACAAAGACATTGCCTTCTTGATACCACAAAAAAGAAGAAAAAAAAATTCTAACGAATTCAAAAAATCGAAAAATTGGATCTATGTCCAACAAATTAGACTTCAACCTACCAAGACAAAGTCTTTTTGTTGGTTTCGACCCTTAGTCACATATAAAGTAGCGGACGGTCTCAATTTCGCAAGACTTTTTCCTCCGGATCTATTGCAGGAAATGGATAATATACAATTTCAAGTTCGCAATTATATTCGCATTAGGGATGACAAGTTGATTCTAGGCCTTTCTGGCAGAAATCGATGGATTCCATTCGTTCGGACTTGTTTAGTCTTGAATTGGGACCAAGACAAAGAAGCTTCGTCTATCGAGGAGGCTCACACTTGCTTTGTGGAAGTAAGTACAAAGGGCCTGGTTCGAGATTTCCTAAGAATTCACTTAGGGAAATCCCAGATTGCGTATATGAGAAAAAGGAATGATCGGTCAGCTTCAGGATTGACCTCTGATAATGAGCTAGATCACACCAATAGAAATCCCTTTTCTTCCAGTTATCCCAAGGCAAGGATTCGACAATCACTTAGCCAAAACCAAGGAACTATTCGTACATTGTTGAATAGAAATAAGGAATGCCAATCTTTCCTAATTTTGTCATCATCTAATTGTTTTCGACTAGGCCCCTTCAACGATGTAAAATATCACAATCCGAAAAAAGAATCAATTCAAAGAGATACAGACCCTATAATTCCAATTAGGAATTTGTCAGGCCCTTTAGGAACAGTCCCTCCAATTGCGAATTGTGATGTATTTTACCATTTAATCACAAAGAATCGGATTTCGGTAATGAATTATTTGCAACTTGAAAAATTGAAACAGACCTTTCAAGTAATTCAATATTTTTTTATGGATGAAAACGGGAGAATCTATAAGTCCGATCCATATAGTAACATCTTTTTGAATCCATTCAATTTGAATTGGTATTTTCTACAGCATAATTATCATCAGAATTATCCTAATTATTGTGAAGAAACATCTACAATAATCAATCTTGGGCAGTTTCTTTTTGAAACTGTATGTATAGCCAAAAACGGACCACGCCTAAAATCGGGTCAAGTTTTCATTGTTCAAGTTGGCTATGTAATAATAAGATCAGGTAAGCCCTACTTGGCTATTCCAGGAGCAACCGTTCGTGGTCATTATGGACAAATCCTTTACGGGGGAGGTATACTAGTTACATTTCTATATGAAAAAGCAAGGTCTGCTGATATAACACAGGGTCTTCCAAAAGTAGAAGCGGTGCTCGAAGTGCGTTCAACGGATTCAATATCCATGAACCTAAAAGCGATAGGTGAGAGTTGGAACGAGTGTATAATAAGAAGTCTTGGAATTCCTTGGGGATTCTTGATTGGTGCCGAGCTAACAATAGCGCAAAGCTCTATTTCTTTGGTTAATGAAATTCAAAAGGTTTATCGATCCCAGGGAGTCCAGATACACAATAGGCATATAGAAATGATTGTACGCCAAATGACATCAAAAGTCTTGGTTTCAGAAGATGGGATGTCTAATGTTTTTTTACCCGGAGAACTTATTGGATTGTTACGAGCGAAACGGACGGGGCGTGCTTTGGAAGAGGGGGTCTGTTACCGCGCCATCTTATTGGGAATAACGAAAGCATCTCTGAATACTCAAAGTTTCATATCCGAAGCGAGTTTTCAAGAAACTGCTCGGGTTTTAGCAAAAGCCGCTCTCCGAGGTCGTATCGATTGGTTGAAAGGCCTGAAAGAGAACGTTGTTCTAGGGGAGCTGCTCCCCATTGGGACCGGATTCAAAGGATTAGTGCACCTCCCTTCAAGGCAACATAAGCCTCTTTCTATGGAAACCAAAAGGAAGAGTTTATTCGACGGGAAAGTGAGGGATATTTTATTCCATCATAAAAAATTGGTTGATTCTTGCAGTTCAAAGGGATACATCAAAAGAAAACAAAAAAAGAAAAGAATCCTTTATAGGATTTCATGATTCCTAAGAACAGATCAATTCATCCTTTGCACTATGGGCGGCGATTTGATAATAGTAAGAAACAAACAGAATAACGAATAGAAAGGAATGGCTTGAATCGTGCCGGCCAATCTTCGGTAGAAGAAAAGGTTCCATCGGAACAATTCTTTATTTCAGGTCAGGATACCGCGTCTTTTTTTCTTTGAAAAAAAAAAAAAGAAAGAAAGAGGAAATGGGGGGAGAAATGAAAAGAAGATATTGGAACATACGCTTGGAAGACATGGTGGCAGCAAGAGTTCATCTTGGTCATAATATTAAGAAATGGAATCCTAGAATGGCGCCTTATATTTCTGCAAAGATGAAAGATACTCATATTACAAATCTTAATAAAACCGCGCGCTTTTTATCAGAAACTTGTGATTTAGTTTTTGATGCAGCAAGTAAGGGAAAACAATTCTTAATTGTTGGTACCAAAAAAGAAGCAGCTAATTCAGTAGCACAGGCTGCAAGAACGGCTGGATGCCATTATGTTAATCAAAAATGGCTCGGCGGTCTGTTAACAAATTGGTCCACTACAAAAAAGAGACTTCATAAGTTCAGGGACTTGATAAGGCAACAAGGGAGACTCTCCCGCCTTCCGAAAAGAGATGCAGCTATTTTGAAGAGACAATTGTCTCACTTGGAAAAATCTCTAGGCGGGGTGAAATATATGAGGAAATTACCCGATATTGTAATCATCCTTGATCAGCACGGCGAATTTACGGCCCTTCGAGAATGTCTTACTTTGGGAATTCCAACAATTGGTTTAATCGATACTGATTGTGAACCCGATCTCGTGGATCTCCCGATTCCAGCAAATGATGACACTATCCTTTCAATCCGATTCATTCTTAACAAATTAATACTCGCAATTTGTAAGGGTCGTTCTAGCTCTATACGAACGATTACTAGTCGTCCATCGCACATAAAAGATAAAAAACAGAGGAAACATAAAGAACAGAGACTCTTGTGCGATTGATTGGCATCCAAAATATACAAACAATTCAAGTAAGCAAGTCGAAAAAGAGATGATTGAATCAAAATAATTCCTTTTCAAGTTCTATTTTTGGCAGAGGGCAATATGAATATTCTATCATGTTCTATAAACACATTCATGGAGTTATTATACGATGTATCCGGTGTGGAAGTAGGTCAACATTTTTATTGGCAAATAGGGGGTTTCCAAGTCCACGGCCAAGTACTTATTACTTCTTGGGTTGTAATTGCGATCTTATTAGGTTCATCCATTCTAGCTGTTCGAAATCCGCAAACCATTCCGACGGATGTTCAGAATTTCTTCGAATATGTCCTTGAATTCATTCGAGACGTGAGCAAAACTCAGATTGGAGAAGAGTACGGCCCATGGGTTCCCTTTGTTGGAACTCTCTTTCTTTTTATTTTTGTTGCGAATTGGTCGGGGGCTCTTTTTCCTTGGAAAATCATACGGTTACCGCAGGGGGAGTTAGCCGCACCCACAAATGATATCAATACAACCGTTGCTTTAGCCTTACTCACGTCAGTGGCATATTTTTATGCAGGTCTTACTAAAAAAGGATTGGCTTATTTCAATAAATACATTCAACCGACTCCAATCCTTTTACCCATTAACATCTTAGAAGATTTTACAAAACCTTTATCACTTAGTTTTCGACTTTTCGGGAATATATTAGCTGATGAATTAGTCGTTGTTGTTCTTCTTTCTTTAGTACCTTTAGTAGTTCCTATACCTGTCATGTTCCTTGGATTATTTACAAGCGGTATTCAAGCTATTATTTTTGCAACTTTAGCTGCGGCGTACATAGGCGAATCCATCGAGCATCATTGATATACGGGGGCATAAATAACGTAAGATAAAAGAAGGAATTTCATGTGATTTTGTTCAAATCAGGGAAAGATATATGCAATTTTGATGGAAAAACATAAGATAAACGAATGAATAGAAGATAAACGAATGAATAGAATTTTTTTTTTCAATCCGGTAATTAGGAAAAAGGTAAGGGGTCGATAATGAATTGAGTTTTTTTTCAAATGCTCTCAAAAAGAGCACAGGTTCTTAGTATTAGATGATATTATGATATTTAGCAAATTAAGAATTAAGAAAAGGAGTCGATTATGCAACCAAGAAGGATTGACCGGGTTGAAGACCAGGAGGATATCTTCAACGTTGTTGATCATCCCCAACCGAACGTTTCTTTTCGAACTAGATCGAATCCTGTTTATGAGTTTGGACAGAAGGAGAACCTTGAAGATCTTGAGTTTGGGGAGAATGTCTTCAACGTTGATGATCATCCCCAAAAGAAGGTTGGTTATAGTACTATAACCAATCCTCTTTTTGGGGTGGAGGAGGGGGAGTCTCCCTGCAACGTTGTTGCTCATCCCCAACAGAAGGAGAACCTTCAAGATCAAGAGTTTGAGGAGGAGGCGGAGGATATCTGCAACGTTGTTGCTCATCCCCAACAGAAGGAGAACCTTGAAGATCTAATGCAAGATTATACTCTGTTTGGGTTTGGTGAGGAGGAGATCCTCGCCGGCAGTACGGATGGAGAAAGGGTCGGTCAGTCAGACCGAATTGTATTAGCAAATCGGGTTGACCCTGGGATTCAACCCGCAGAACAACGCTATGATACAAGTATCATAGCTCCGCCCCCAACTCCCCTTCAAAGTCCTTCCCGAGTGGGGTCTTTTGCGCACAGCTTCGTATTCATCGTAATCATCGTAATAAAGGTGGTACGATGGTGGAAGTAAACGCAATTGTATGTATCATTAACGATTTCTTTAATGTGGTGCGAGGAACTTATCATGAATCCACTGATTTCTGCCGCTTCTGTTATTGCCGCTGGGTTGGCCGTTGGGCTTGCTTCTATTGGACCTGGGATTGGGCAAGGGACTGCCGCGGGCCAAGCTGTAGAAGGTATCGCGAGACAGCCCGAAGCGGAGGGAAAAATACGAGGTACCTTATTACTGAGTCTGGCTTTTATGGAAGCTTTAACAATTTATGGGCTCGTTGTAGCATTAGCACTTTTATTTGCGAATCCCTTTGTTTAATCCTATTTTCATTTGAATCCTCTAATAGAAATCGAATCTAAAAAAACACGCATGTTTTTCCTATTTTATCGCCTCGGACTCGCTTGCTCCTTGCTTTTTCGAATTATATCACGACTTTATTCCTACAATTACTTATTCTTTGTGGGAACCCGTCAGGGGAAGGTTTGATTTTGAGGATGATAAATTAGCATACTGACTCACTTCCTTATTTCCCATTTTGAGTCCAATGTGAACTGGGGGGTATTGCAAAAAATGGAGTATTTCGCAATTGACGCGAAACCCGGTCCTTAATTC